CAAAATTTGATACAAACCACCTCTAATTTTGAAAATTAACAGTCTTTATTAACCTAAAATCTTATACAAAAACCAAAGAAAAATAAAATATAAAAAAACAAGAAAAATTAATTAAAATCAAATTTATCAATCTAAACTTATTAAAACCTACTACCCAATCACAAGAATAATTTATAAATAAAATTCACCCATAACCTAAACGTAAATAATAATATAAAGAAATAACCCCTAATAATAAAAGAAAAAAACAAAAAAATACATACCCAAAATCTAATAACAACAATAAGCCTAACCACTTAGGATAAACACCCAATAAAGGTGGCAATCCACCCAATGAAAACAATCCTATAAAAAAAATCACTATCAATATCAAATCAACCTTTATTAAATAAAGCTGATTAACATGAACCTTTTCCCTATTTAAAAAAAATAAAATCAATCTTCCACTTAAAATTACATAAAAAATATAATATAAAATTATTACATAAAAAGAAATTGAAGATATAAAAAATATCCACCCCATATGGCTAATAGATGAATATACAAAAATACTCCTTATTAACAACTGATTTAAACCACCAAAACAACCAATTAAAACAGAATAAAAACCAATTAACACAACTAATATCTGATTAAAAGATATTAAACCAATAATTCATAAAGGAGCAATCTTCTGTCAAGTCATTAAAACAAAATTTCCAAACCATCTTAAACCCTCAACAACTGCTGGTATTCAAAAAAAAAAAGGACCTCCACCAAGCTTCCACACTATTACTAAAAATATAATATTATCTATTAAATAATATTCACCCATCAAGAAATCAGAAATTCCTGATAAAGAAAACAAAACACAAAAAAATAACATAAAAACTGATCCAATTACTTGAACAAAAAAATATTTAAATAAACTCTCCAAACTAACCTTATTTTTAGAGCCAAAAAAAACAATAAAAGAAACCATATTTAATTCAAAACCAAATCAAATTACAAATCAAGAAGAAGAACAAATAACCAACAATCTTCCATAAAAAATTATAAAACCATATAAAATTTCAAAAAAAACTCACACTAAGAAAGAAGAAAAATCTATAAATGAAATATGAATACACCAGCTTTAATTAGCTTATCTTTCAAGTTTGAGTTATTTAACATTCTTCATCCTATCAGTATGATACTTTTATCAGCCATCAAACTTAACATCAATAATATATTCCTATAAATTTGCAATTTATTATTCTCCATAAAATACAATGTTACCAAAAGAATAATCTCCATAACACCTTCAAAGTTATACTCTAAATAAGCTATTTTAGTAAATCAATATAAAAAAAATAAATATTCTAAAAACAAAAATCAAAAGCAAAATTAAAAAATTTTTACTACGATAATATAAAAAACCCTTCCCTACACCATCAATCAAATTATTTATTCCATAGACACCAAAAATTTCACCTCACCCAATATCATATCTACTAGTAAAAACCATAGAAAATAACGGAATTCGAGCCAAATATGATCTTAAATCAAAAATATAAAATAAAACATAAAAAAATTCATGAAATAAATAATCTAAAAAAAAATATAAAAATAATATACCGAAAATAAGTCTTAAAAGAACCATAATTAAAGGCCAAAACTTATTTATCCCAAAAACAACAATCTCCTCAACTTCAGGAATACCAAGTCAAAACATTAAAGAACCAAAAATAATACCAAAAAAAGACAAAATCAATTCTGGAATTAATCTAAATATTTCATTATCTGATCAATTAAAATCATTACCACAATAAAAAACCAATCTTCTTACCCAAAAAAACCTTAAACTATACATACAAGAAAAAAATCCACATATAAAAAAAATTAATATTCCAAAAATATTAATATTTAAAAACCCAAATATCTCAAAAATTAAATCCCTAGAATAAAAACCTGACATAAAAGGAATACCACATAAAGAAAAATTAGCAATATTTAAACAAACTAATCTTACAATTATTCTATGTGAGATTCCTCCCATAAAACGAATATCCTGATATCCTCCTATTAAATGAATAATCTTTCCTCCACATAAAAATAACAAAGCCTTAAAAACAGCATGAATAATTAAATGAAAATAAGCCAATTCTAAATTTCCCAGCCCAACTCTTACTATCATAATTCCTAACTGTCTTAAAGTTGAAAGAGCAATAATCTTCTTTAAATCAACCTCATAATTTGCTCTAAAACCAGCCATAAAAGAAGTCAATAAACCCAAATAAAAAAATAATCTTATTATTAATCATCTACTTTCAAACAAATAATAAAAACGAATCAACAAATAAACCCCTGCAGTAACCAACGTAGAAGAATGAACCAAAGCAGAAACAGGAGTAGGTGCAGCCATAGCAGCAGGAAGTCAAGCAGAAAAAGGAATCTGAGCACTCTTTGTAAATCCTCCAATCATAATAAAAAAATAAATAAAATATAATTCCCAAGAAACAATTTTATCCATTAAATAAAAATTTCATCTTCCATAGCTAAATATTAAACCTACAGTCAATAAAAGGAATACATCACCAAAACGATTCATAATCCCAGTAATTATTCCAGCCGAATAAGAACTATAATTATAATAATAAATAACCAAACAATAAGAAACCAACCCAAGACCATCTCATCCCAATAAAATTCTAATTATTCTAGGAGAAAAAATAACAACAATTATAGATAAAATAAACATTAAAACCAATAAAATAAACTTATTTTTCTCATAATCACCATATATATATCAAATTCTATACATAACAACACAAAAAGAAACCAACAATACTACCCCACCAAAAAATAGTCTTATTCAATCAAATAATAACAATAATCTAAAATCAATTCCAAAAAAAGAAAAAAACATGTATTCAACAATAAAAACCCTAGTGTAAAAAAGAACATAAAATCCAAAACCAAAACAAAATATTCTTAAAATAAACAAAAATAAAATAATAATTTCATACAATCACATTAAAATTTAATTAAAAATTAAATTCAAATATTAAATAAATCAATTAAAAAAAAAATAAAAGTTAGAGGAAACCAATGCAAAAATCTAATTAATCTTTCTCTCACATCAATTCTAAAAGATCCATTAAAATTTTTTAATCCAATACCATGCTGGACAAATCTATATATATATAAACAATATAAACCTCTAAAAAACGCAACAAAAGCAATTAACACAAAAAAATAAACTCTTAAATCCAACAAACCTATTATAATCATAATTTCACCAACAAAATTTATAGAAGGAGGAAAAGACATATTTATTCTTACAAAAAAAAACCAAAAAAACATTCTACTCGGGAAAAAAAGCATTAATCCCTTATTTATTACAACTCTACGTCTTCCAACACGTCAATAAAACATATTAGCATAAAAAAACAAACCAGAAGAACATAAACCATGACCAATTATTATAATATAACTACCAACTCACCCCAACATGAAACCTCTAACAATTCCACCAACCACTATCCCCATATGAACAACAGAAGAATAAGCAATCAAAGACTTTAAATCAACCTGACGAAGACAAATTAAAGATAAATAAAAACCACCAAATAAACATAAACTTACCAAAAATTCAACCAAAAACCCAAATCTTAATCAAAAATAAATTATAAAACGCATAATTCCGTACCCACCTAATTTCAGTAAAACACCAGCCAATACTATCGAACCAGAAACAGGAGCCTCAACATGTGCTTTAGGTAACCATAAATGAACACCATATAAAGGCATTTTAACTAAAAACGCCATAATTCCTATATAATAAACCAAAAAATTAATTTCAAAAAAACTTTTTAATTTTATTCTAAAAACAAAATCAACTTCATATAAACTTCTCCTAATCAATAAAATCAATAATAACAAAGGAAGAGAACAAAACACAGTATAAAACAACATATATATTCTAGCTCTAATCCTCTCAGGCTGATAACCCCAACCCAAAATCAAAATAAAAGTAGGAACTAAAACCATTTCAAATATAAAATAAAACATTAAAAAATCAATAAAAATAAACATAATAACTAAAATAACTAATATAAATAAATATAAAAACCCCTCATAGCCTATACCTATAAACTTCATCCGAGTTATAACTATCAATAAAATAATTCAACATCTTAAAATAACTAACCAATATGAAATCAAATCATACCCTAAAAAACTACTCAAATAATGAAAATCCTGAAACAAAAAACTCATATTTATATAAAAAAAAATCAATCTTATTAAAATAAATGAATAAAAAAAAATTCATCTTAATCCAAAAAAAAAAAAAAAAAAAAACCTAAAATAATAAAAACTAATATTTCACCCAACATATAAACAAAAGTGACACCACACCAATAAACTTACAATCTACTATTCTTATCTAAAAAAAACTTTTTTGTTCATATTACTCTACCAGCCCAATTCAATGTAAATGAATTATTCACACCCAAACTCTAATATGCTATTGCTGCTAACACAGCATTAGTTTATAACCTACATAATCTACTGCTACTAACATTTTAAAAATATTGTATACTAATCATAAATATTTTACTTATTTAAAATTAATATTTTAATTTATTATATCCATAAATTAAAATATCTTTACGTTTCTTATACCTCTCATATGCAATTATTATAAATCTCTTCCCTTACCTCCAATAGGTCAAGCGGTATATTAACTACTTCTAGGCTTGTGTCAATGCTAAACTTGGTACATCCTACGGTCAAGGATATAAGTTATTTTTTATCTAATCATTATTTAATATCTAATAAGTTCACCTCTTTTAAACCTAACTATTAATATTATTCTTCTCATTTCATTTAAATCTTCTTAACATTTAATTGCTTTCTTTTATATAACGTCAATTCTTCATTTTATCGCATTTACAAATTTTTTTAAAAATTTTATATTATTATTTTATTAAAAACTAAAGATTCATCTTCCAATAAATCAACTATGTTACGACTTATCTTAACATAAACTAAGAGCGACGGGCGATATGTGCATATTTCATCACATTCTTCACCAACTCTAATCTAAAATTTATTACTATTAAATCCACCTTCAAACAAATATTTCAAATCTATTATTCGTATAAATTAATAAATTGTAGCCCAACCTCACCTTCATTATAAGCTGCACCTTGACCTGTCTAATCTTTTTTTAAAAATTTCTATAAAAACTCTTAAATAACGGAGATATACAAACCCTAAAATAAAGTATACTAATATCGTGGACTATCGATTTATAAATCAGACCCCTCTAATTAGAAATAAAATACCGCCAAATCATTTTCATTTAAAACAAATAATCTTCATTCTAATACTCCGGTCACTTCTTATATCTACATATAATAGGGTATCTAATCCTAGTTTATAATGTTAAATAAAAGTATCTAATAAAAATCTCTTACCAAAAATTACATTCTACCGAAATTTTAAAAGTCCACTCATTTAATATTTCAATATCTTATTTTTACCACTAAAATTTTATCATTAAGCTGTATAACCGCAGCTGCTGGCACAACATTAGCTTATAACCTAAACTGATCTGTTGCTACTAACATTTTATCAATATTGTCTACTAATCATAAATATTTTAAAATCAAATTATATAATATAATTTTATTAAAATTTTATTACCATAATCAAATATTTATACTTATTTTAAATTAATATTTTAATTTATTATCTCAATAAATTGAAATATTTATAAATATTTCAAATATACTTTTTCCCCCCACATATGTTATTATTATTAATCTCTTCCCCTACCTCCAATAGGTCATCCCATTCTTCCCCTACCTCCAATAGGTCATCCCATTCTTCCCCTACCTCCAATAGGTCATCCCATTCTTCCCCTACCTCCAATAGGTCAAGCGGTATATTAACTACTTCTAGGCTTGTGTCAATGCTAAACTTGGTACATCCTACGGTCAAGGATATAAGTTATTTTTTATCTAATCATTATTTAATATCTAATAAGTTCACCTCTTTTAAACCTAACTATTAATATTATTCTTCTCATTTCATTTAAATCTTCTTAACATTTAATTGCTTTCTTTTATATAACGTCAATTCTTCATTTTATCGCATTTACAAAATTTTTAAAATTTTATATTAAAAACTAAAAATTTTCCTAAAAGCTCAAGACTTTTTATGCACATACACTATAATATAAATAATTAATTCTTCTAAAACTCAAAAAAAAATCTCTTCCATTTCAACGAACTAATCTTACTAATATTCCTAATCCTAATACACCTTCCCCCACTATAAATACAATATAATAAAAAATAAAAACCAATTCACTACTACCTAAATTTACTCAAAAAAAAAATAATATTATTAAACCAACCATTAAAAATTCTAATCTTAATAATATATTTAATACATGTTTATATCTAAAAACTATAGAAATAAAACCAGTAATAATAAAAATACCTCCAAAAATTATCATAAATATTATCTAATATTTATCATAAGGAATTACCATATAAGAAACTTAACTTCTTCGCACTAATCTGCCATAATGATAACTATATTATTATTATTTATAGAAATCACTCTACAAAGAAACCACAATTCTTCATTATAAATTTAACTATATAAATTTAATTTTTTTCAAAAAAATTATACTAATAAAATAATTTAATATGGTCCTTTCGTACTAATATAAAAATTTTATAATTAAAAAGATAGAAACCAACCTGGCTCACGCCGGTTTGAACTCAGATCATGTAAGTTTTTAAAGATCGAACAGATCAAAATATTTAACTCCTTCACTAATACTATAACTTAATCCAACATCGAGGTCGCAAACTTTTATTTTAATAAGAACTTTTCTTAAAAATCACGCTGTTATCCCTATAGTAACTTCACTTTTAATTAAAATATATAGATCTAAAATTATTCGCCAAAAAAATTAAAAAATTATTATGTTTAAAAAACAAATCGCCCCAAATAAATTATTTTACTTTTATTATCTAATTACAAATTTTTCCTATGATTTAAAAAATAAAAAAATAAAGCTTATTAGGGTCTTCTTGTCCCTTTTCCTCAATTAAGATTTTTCACTTAATTATCAAATTCAAAATTTATAAAAAATAAAGTATCTCTCAGTTTCGCCTTCATACTAACTTCAAATTAAAAAGCTAATGATTATGCTACTTTTATACAGTCAAAATACTGCAGTCCTTTAAAACTCAGTGGACAGACATTATTTCATAATTATATTCATGAAACAATGTTTTTGCTAAACAGTCAAAAAAATTTTTTTGCTTAATTCATTTCCCATAATTTTTATCACAAATATAAATTCACAAATAAATATTGAAAAAAAATAAATTATACTAATTATTTCATTATTTATAAAAATTTAAAATTTCTTAATATAATTTTTTAAAAAAATAAATTTAACCTAAATCCTTAATATAAATTTCTTTCTATTATAAAATCATAAAAATAAACAATTTTAAATTCACTTAAGAAAATCCATCAAATAATTTATATTTAATTAATAAGCTAACCCCTATTAATATCTAAATAATATATTAAATAAATTTTTATTTCTAAAAAAACTAGATATAAAATTTCTTGAAATATATATCATAACTAATTTCCTATAAAAAAATTTTATTCTACAAAAACAATTCTAAAAAATTAGCCCAAAATTATTCGAGAAATTAATATTTAACAAAATTTTAAAATACCCTAATACAAAAGGTAAAACCAGAATTATAATTTAAATTTAATTTATTTCCTTTTCAGTACTTATCCTATCAATAATATATTTTCTAACTTATACAAAATCAAAATCCAAAATTAAAAACAAAAATTACTAAAATCAAATCTATATTTTTTAAAAAATAAAATTTCTTAAAATAATATCCATTCTAAGAATTAAAAAAATTTATTCAGATTAAGAATTTTCTTCTAACTAATGTCTCCAAAACAATTATTATATTTTAACTAAAATCTGAAATATAATTACAATTAAGTATAAAAAAACCCTAAATTTTCCGCATAATTCTGCCAAATTATACCTAAAAAACTAATATTAATAAAATAACCCCAAAAGAAAATATAAAATAGTTTATTGCAATTGGCAAAAATCTACATCACGCTAATCCCATAAGCTTATCATAACGAAAACGAGGATAAGCTCCACGTACTCAAACCCAAAAAAAAACAACTCATAAACCAAAAATCATAACCAAATTTATTCCTCCCAAAAACACTACTACAACCATACATGCTATTAAAATAATCATTCCATATTCAGCTATAAAAATAAAAGCAAAACCAACTCCTCCAAATTCAACATTAAAACCAGATACAAGCTCAGATTCTCCCTCAGCAAAATCAAAAGGAGAACGATTAGTCTCAGCCAATCTTGATACCAGCCAAATTACTAATAATGGCATTAATAAAAAACAAAATCATATAATCTCCTGATATAAAGAAATAATTATTAAATCATAAGAAGATCTCAAAATTACACTTCTAATAATAATAAAAATTAATCTAACCTCATAAGAAATTATTTGAGCAACACCACGAATAGCCCCAATTATTGAATAAAAAGACTTAGAAGATCAACCACATCAAAATAATCTGTATACACCAAATCTTCTTAAACAAAAAAAATAAATTAAACCAAATATAAAATCAAAACCACCACCAAAAACAGGAAAAACCATTCAAGAAAAAAAAAACACTATTAATCTAATTAATGGTCCAAAAAAATATATAATATAAATAGTATTAGAAAAAAACAATATTTCCCTTAAAAATAACTTAATAGCATCAGAAAAAGGCTGAAAAATACCAACCAGAAATAATTTATTAGGTCCCTTTCGTAAATGAATATAACCTAAAATCTTCCGTTCAAGTAAAGTAACAAAAGCTACACAAATTAAAACTATTATTAATATAACAAATTCAACTAAAACTACTCTAAAACAAAACATATTAATACCATATATTATTAAATAAATATCTCCTCAAAATTAGCTTATCCAAAAATTGATCTTTAATTTACAAAATTAATATTAATAATAACTTAATAAACAAAATTATTTAAAGATTTAACTTTCCTAGATATCTTCAAAATACCACACTAAATAATATATTATATTACCAAAAAATCCAACCATAATAAAAACTAAAAAATATATAAAAGAAAAAATCTGTCCCAAAGTAACATAAGGTTCAAAAACCCCACGAGCTCCAATCCATGTTAATATAAAAAACAAAAAAATAAATCACCAAAAAATAAAACGCCAAATAATTCTTCACTTTGATGATTTCATATACCCAACAAAAAAAAAACAAAAAGAAAAAACTAATACAGATATCAATAAAGCTAATACACCACCAAACCTATTAGGAATTGAACGAAGAATAGCATAAGCAAATAAAAAATATCATTCTGGCTGAATATGATTTGGAGTAACTAAAGAATTAGCACTAATAAAATTTTCACAATCACCAAAATAATTAGGATAAAAAAAAATAACTATTATAAAAAATCAAATTAAAAAAATTAACCCCAAAAAATCCCTAACTCTAAAATAAGGATGAAATTCAACCTTTATTAAATCTGAATCTAGACCACCAGGCATTCTAGAGCCAGTCTCATGTAATAATAATAAATGAACCATGACTAAAGCAGAAATAATAAAAGGAAAAAAAAAATGAAAAGAAAAAAACCGAACTAAAGTAGGATTATCAACAGAAAATCCACCTCACAATCATAACACTACAGACTCACCAAAATAAGGAATAGCAGAAACTAAATTAGTAATTACAGTTGCCCCTCAAAAAGATATCTGACCTCACGGTAAAACATATCCTAAAAAAGCCGTTATTATAACAATCAAAAAAATAAATAAACCTCTTAACCAGACATGAATTAAATTATATGAAGAATAGTAAAGACCACGACCAATATGAAGATATAAAAAAATAAAAAATATTCTAGCACCATTAGCATGTATAAAATGTAAAATTCAACCAAATCTTACATCCCGAGTAAGATGAATAACTCTATAAAAAGCCATATCTACATTTGCAGTATAATGAAATGATAAAAAAATACCAGAAAACAATTGAACCATTAATCTAAAAGCTAATAAAGAACCAAAATTTCACAAATAAGAGATTCTCACAGGAGTTGGTAAATCAATTAAAAAAGAATTTAAAACACTAAACACTATACTTTTATTCATAAATTAATTTCAAAGGACCAACAAGAAACCTAGTTAAATCAGATACTAACAATAACAAAAAAAACAAATAAAATAATAAGAAAACAACCAAAAATAAATTATCAAAAAAATATAAACCCTTAAGTAATATAAACAAATCCAACTCAACACCATAAATTTCTTCAACATAAAACTCAGAGATAACTTCACACGTAAAAATAAATAAAATAATTATTATAAAAAATCTTTTTCAATAAAACATAAATAAAGGTTCATTTCCACACAAAGAAGAAATATAAACAAACAAAACCAATAAGCCACCTAAAAATACCAACAAAACCACATAACTCATCCAAAATGAAGATAAAGTCACACCAACAAACAAAACAACCATCAATACACTAAAAATTACACAAACAGATATAATTATAGGATGAACAATCTGAATAAAAACAAATCTTAACAATAAAACAAAAAATATTTCAAATATAATCAAATTTCCTAAGCCTTAAACTATCTTAATTACGAAAAAATTATATGCTTATTTACACCATAAGAAAAATTATTAACAAAAATAATTGTTCACCTTAAGTTAGCAGCTTAATTTTTTAATAATTAAATTTCTTAGTAAGAAAAAGATTTCAAAAATATTATTAACAAAAATATTACTTATAAAGATTTTACTAAATAAGAAATCAAAGATTTTTTAATCAGGCCGAAACTGATCACATATTTTATGCTTCTTATTTTAGGCTTAGCCTAATAACAGCCTCGTCTAGACGCAAACTAAACATTATAACTTAACTTTAAACCTTAATACACCCAATCAAGACTACCAAATCATCACTCAAAATAAAGACCACCCAACACCATCAAAATAAAAAATAATATTACAATTATTTCTTCAAACAAAACTAATTTTCCAAACATAATTGGTAAAGGTAAAATTAATACAATTTCAACATCAAAAATCAAAAAAATAATTGAAATTAAAAAAAAATGCAAAGAAAAAGACCCTCTAAAACCCCTAAATCTCATAAAACCACATTCAAATGAAGATAACCTCTCATCATAATAAATCCCCAAATCAACCAAAAATCATGAAATAAGAAACAATAAAAATCTCACTATAATAAAAATAAAATACAAAAATATCATTTAATTATAATTATTAACTTTAAATAAAAATCATCAAACTTATATTAATTTACAATAAATTATTTTCAAATAATAAATAAAACTTATTTATTTTAAATCTTTCTAAACCTATTAATTGGAAATTAATTATACAAACTATACTAAATAAATAACCTAAATCCAACCTTTATCACCTAAAATAACCAATATATAATTTAAAAAATAATTTACTATAAATCAAAAAACATTAATATAATATTTATTCTAACCACCTCATCAATAAACCATAATATATAGAAACAACCAAACAACATCAACGAAATGCCAATATCAAGCTGCCGCTTCAAAACCAAAATGATGAATTAAAGAAAAATGACCGAAAAAATGACGAATTAAACATACTAATAAAAAAATAGATCCAATAATTACATGAAACCCATGAAATCCAGTAGCCATAAAAAAAATTGAACCATAAACAGAATCAGATATACTAAAAAACGCTTCATAATATTCATATCCCTGTAATAAAGTAAAATATAAACCTAAAGAAACAGTTATTAACAAACCAAATAAACCCCCCGATCAGTCACCTTCTATTAAAGAATGATGAGCTCAAGTTACTCTAACTCCAGAAGACAATAACAAAGATGTATTTAATAAAGGAATTTGAAAAGGATTAAAAACCTCAATCCCACAAGGAGGTCACTGAGAACCAACTTCAAAAGTAGGAGATAAACTAGAATGAAAAAAAGCTCAAAAAAATGAAATAAAAAAAAACACCTCTGAAACAATAAATAAAATTATTCCAAATTTTAGTCCAACAACCACAAAATTTACATGAATCCCCAAGTATATTCCCTCACGAACAATATCACGCCACCATTGAAATACAACTAAAATTATAAAAACTAACCCAAATCTTAATAAACCATAACCAAACCCAAAAAATATTCTAACAAAACCAAAAGTTATTATTCAAGCACCAACACCAGCAAATAAAGGCCATGGTCTCTTATCAACTAAATGATATATATGTGTTACCATTGTCATAATTTACTTCCTCATAATATAATATAAATAATGTACAAAAAACATAGGCTTGAATAAATGCCACAGCAATTTCTAACACTAATAATATTATTTGTCCAAAAACAACAATTAATCCTATAAACTCTAAGCCAGAAGAAAGTCCCCCTAATAATACCATTAAAAGATGACCAGCAATTATATTAGCCCCTAATCGCACAGATAAAGTTAAAGGACGAATTAATATTCTAATACTCTCAACAATTACTATAAATACCAATAAAGCCCCAGGAGTACCCATAGGAACTAAATGAATAAATATATGTATTATATTATTAATTCATCCATATAATATTAAACCAATCCATAAAGGTAATGCCAATGAAATAGAAACAACAAAATGAGCAGTTCTAGTAAAAACATAAGAAACAAGACCAAATACATTATTTATTATAATAAAAATAAAAACACCAATAATCAATGAAATAATTCCATAACCAGAAGATAACCCAATCAAAGATAAAAATTCCTCTAATAAAAACTTAACTAAAAAATTTAAAAATCCAAAAAAACGAGAACTCATAACCCAATATATTCCAGGAAAAATAACTAACCAAATAATCATAGAAAATCAATTTAAACTTATAAAAATAGTAGATGGATCAAAAACAGAAAACAATCTTATTATCACAATCAAAAAACCTTCTTCTTATTGTAAACAATATTTTCACCTAAATACTCATTAATTATAATAATATATCTTATTAAAAAAAAACTTAATATTAACATAAACTCAACAGAGAAAAAAATAACTAATCATCTTATAGGAAACATCTGAGGCAAAAAATAATATTTATTAATAACTCTAACCTGACAGATTAATATTATAAATTTAACTAATTACTCCATTGAAAGTAATTTACTATAATATGATTTAAGAGACCACAGCCTTTATCAGCCATCCAATGACAACCCAACTAATCAATCAACAAAAACCTTTCCAATAACAGATTCAATTACAATAGGCATAAATCTATGATTTGAACCACAAATCTCAGAACACTGACCAAAAAGCAAACCAACACGTTCAACAAAAAAAGAAACTTGATTTAACCGACCAGGAACAGCGTCCAACTTTACACCCAATGAAGGAACAGCCCAAGAATGAATTACATCTGAAGATCTAATTAAAGAACGAACCATGCAATTTACAGGAAGAACAACACGATTATCAACATCCAATAAACGAAACCCATATAATAAACTTTCAGATAATATATAAGAATCAAATTCTGAAATCAAAAAATCAGAATACTCATAACTCCAATATCACTGATGTCCAATTACCTTTAAAGTTAATCTAGGAATTCTTCTTTCATCAAGCAAATATAAAAGACGCAAAGAAGGAAAAGCAATAAAAACTAAAATTACAGCGGGAAAAACAGTTCATACAATTTCAATTTCATGTCCCTCTAATAAGTAAGAATTCAATAACTTATTATCTACTAATATAAAAATAATATAAACTACCAAAGAAGTAATAAGAAATAAAATTAATAAAGAATGGTCATGAAAAAAAATCAATTGCTCCATCAAAGGAGAAAATCTATCCTGAAATAATAAAGTATTTCATGTTGCCATAAATTATTTTACTAACATTCCCAACTGATTAAAAGTATGCTCTTCTGGAGGAAAAGTATAATTTCACTCAATTGATCTATTCAATAACTTTGAACCAAAAATAGACCGACTAAAAAGTAATCCATCTCATATAATTAAAATAAACAAAAAAACTGAAACTAAAGATATAAAAGAACCAAAAGAAGAAACTATATTTCAAAAATAATAAGCATCCGGATAATCAGAATAACGACGTGGTATTCCTCTTAACCCTAAAAAATGTTGAGGAAAAAAAGTTATATTAACACCAACAAACATAGAAACAAAATGTATCCTCAATAATAAAGGATCAAAAGTAACTCCAAAAAATAAAGGAAATCAAAAACTTACTCCACCTAAAATAGCAAAGACAGCACCCATAGACAAAACATAATGAAAATGAGCTACTACATAATAAGTATCATGTAACATAATATCAATCGAAGAATTAGCTAAAACAACACCAGTTAACCCCCCAACTGTAAATAAAAATACAAACCCTATTCTCCATAATAAAGCAGCATCATAAACAAAATAAGAACCATATAAAGTAGCTAACCATCTAAAAATTTTAATTCCAGTAGGAACAGCAATAATCATAGTAGCAGCTGTAAAATAAGCCCGTGTATCTACATCTATTCCAACAGTAAACATATGATGAGCCCAAACAATAAAACCTAATAAACCAATAGCCACTATAGCATAAATCATTCCTAAAGTTCCAAAAGGCTCCTTCTTTCCACCATAATAAGAAATCATATGAGAAACTATTCCAAATCCAGGCAAAATTAAAATATAAACTTCAGGATGACCAAAAAATCAAAATAAATGTTGATATAAAATAGGATCTCCACCTCCAGCAGGATCAAAAAATCTAGAATTAAAATTACGATCACTTAAAAGCATAGTAATTGCACCAGCAAGAACAGGTAAAGATAATAATAATAAAACAACAGTAACAACCACTGATCACACAAATAATGGTAATCGTTCATAAACCATTCCACATCTACGTATATTTATTACAGTAGTAATAAAATTAATAGCCCCCAAAATAGATGAAGCTCCAGCTAAATGCAAAGAAAAAATAGCCAAATCAACAGCCCCCCCTCTATGAAACAAGCCACCAGCCAAAGGAGGATAAACAGTTCAACCAGTACCCACTCCAATTTCAACCAAAGATGATCTTAATAATAATAACAAAGAAGGAGGAAGTAATCAAAATCTTAAATTATTCATTCGAGGAAAAGCCATATCAGGTGCCCCAATCATAATAGGAACTAACCAATTTCCAAATCCACCAATTATAATAGGTATTACCATAAAAAAAATCATAACAAAAGCATGAGCAGTAACAATAACATTATAAATATGATCATCACCAATTAAACTACCAGGAATACCTAATTCCAATCGAATTAAACCTCTTATAGCAGAACCACTCACACCAGCTCATGTTCCTAAGATTAAATATAAACTCCCAATATCCTTATGATTAGTAGAATATAGTCAACGCAC